AGCTTACTAATTGGATGCCCTACTGCGTTACAAAATTTCGCTTTAATCAATGATCCAATCAGAGGAATAATTGGAACTATTGTATCGAGTTTATTGGGAGCATTATTTAGTAGAAATGAATTTTCTAGCATTTGATTCCGCACCACTGCAGGATTTCGTCGAACACTTGAAAAGTAACTCAAAAAATCGAGGAAATGCTTGGAAAATTGGTTTATACGGATACTTGCCGCGTGAGACCACACATCAAAATGACATTGCCATAAATTGACAAGGTAAGATTTCCATTTATTCATTAGAAGAGGCGTGTCTTTGGAAGCCAGAATTGATTTTCCTTGATATCTAACATAATGTATGAAAGGATCCTTGAGAAAGCATGGGATGACCGGAAAATCATTAGCAAAGACTTCGGCAAAATGTTCTATTTTTCTATATAAACAGAGTCGTTCAAAAAGGACTCCAGAAGATGTTAATCGTAAATGAGAAGATTGGTTACGGAGAAAAAGGAAGATGGATTCGTATTCACATATATAAGAATTATATAGGAATAAAAAGAATCTCGGATTACTTTTTGAAAAAATGGAAATAGGTTTATTTGTAATAAGAAGACTGTTACAATTAGAATACTCATGAAGAAAGAGTCGCAATAAATGCAAATAAGAAGCATCTTTCACCCGGTAACGAAGGGTTTGAACCAATATTTCCAGATGGGCAGGGTAGGGTATTAGTATATCCGCCGAATAATTTAAATGTGGGAACTTTTCCTCTAAAAAGGAAAATATTGAATGAATGGATCGTAAATTGTAAAATCTTACGATTTCTGCCCCTTCTAAAGAAGACATTAATCGTAGATAAAATGGAATTTCCACAATGATTGCAAATCCTTCTGATAGAATTTTAGAATGCAAATTCTTGTTGTACCCAAAAAATGGATTTTGTTTAGAATCATTAGCAGAAATTATCAAATAATTCTGTTGATACGTTGTAGTAATTAAGCGTTTTACAATCAGTAAACTAGATTTATTATCATAACCTATATTTTCCAACAACATGTATCTATTTAAACCATGACCAAGTGCATAACTATATTCCCGAAAGATAAGTGGGTATAGGAAGTTGTGTTGCCGAAATCTATCGAGTTCTAAATATCCTTGAAATTCCTCCATTTCAAATTAGATGGGGATAAGGGATTTCTTTTGGGTTAGTAAATGACACATAGTACGATACAGTCAAAACAGGATATTATAGTAAGAAATAAATAGATATATACCCCGGAACCAGATAAGACTGATCGACGGACTCTTTAGCCTCTCCTTTTCCGTCTAATTTAATTGGTTTATGTTCATTCGAGGATAACAAGATGGTTAGAAATACTTTATTTGTTCAACCCAATCGCTCTTTTGATTTTGGAAAAAAGGATTTTTATCTTTATCAATAGACTGCTTTTTCTACACATTTACCCCCACACTCTAATGGAGAATAGCTACTAATAATTAGGATTAAAAAAAAATCGATGATCCACTTATGGGAAAAGCATTTCCCGCATCAAGGGCTAATCTATTTTTAACGTTTAATTAGATCGGGTAATCGTTCAAATTAAGAACAGAAGCTCGTTTCTTTTTTTTTGTTTACCTATAATTGGAGCCATAGGGCTCTATCCATTTATTCACTTAACCCAAAATTTCATTTTATTTTTTTTTTTCGTCAAGAATTTAAACAAAGTTTTGAACCGATCCGCTAAGAATAAAATATTCTCAGAATTCCACATTGATACGACATGCTGCTTTTTCCATTCATTCCTTTGAGGATCAGTCGCGGTCTTACAAGCTCTAGAGATAGTATCGACGAAGACGTTGCTTCATACAAATGTGTAAAAATTGCCAGTCGCACTTAAAAGCCGAGTACTCTACCGTTGAGTTAGCAACCCCCCCCCAAAAAAAAATGTGTAGATCCAATCGGAATAAAAAATTATATTTAATTGCACACAGAAATCGAAATTGTAAAATAGCAAAAATATTGCTAATTGATTCTGAACATAAAAAAAAATAATGAACATATTAGATGCAAATATACTGACTTCTAAAATAAGAAGTCAGATTAAGATAAGAATATGGATTAAGTCAAAATTGATGTACTACATCGGATTTCGCTCGTATCTTATCCATTATTATCTTATCTGTTTTTTTTTTCAATAAAATAAATAAAATAAATAAGGGCTTCTCGTATCCCAGCAAATCCGACGAATCCATCGTTTAAATAAAGTAAAATTAAAAAAAAAAACCAAGTCCATAGATGGAACAGAGGGAAATAGATACATTTATTCATGATCGGATTATATTTGTTTGATACACTGTTGTCAATATGAATGTAAATCTTAAGCTTAAGAAAAGAACACAATGTGGAGAACCATAAATTAAAATAAAAAAAAAATTCAATATTGAATTAATATAATAAAATATAAATTATACAAATAACGAAAAAACTAATGACTTGTATTGAATTGGCACTAACTATATATGGATAATAAACATGGATACAAAAGGATGTAGGCGTAAGAATCAATATTCGTAGCAAAGTATTACAATGCTTGGGTTTACTTAATCCATATAAGTAAAAAAAAAATAAATCTTAAATCCCATTTGTTTTTTTTTTTTTTATTTATTTGTTCATAACATAAAAAAAGTGAAAGTTTCAACTAAAAACCAACTAGTATTGAATTAGCAATAATGTAAATATTTTGGATTTCTAAATCCAACTACTTCGGTTATTCATTTGATCTTTTTTCATCTGTCTTAAATGAAATGAATTTCTATCACTAAAATAAAAATAAATTTTTGTTGTTATAGAAGACGACATTTTTTAGTAGTAGACATTTTTTGGTAGTAATAATAAATAGGTATGAATAGAACAAAAGAGGGGGGGGCGCTAGTATATAAAAGGTTATACAAAGTTATATAAGCCCCCTCTTTTGTTCTATTCATTAATTGAATTTAATCTGTTGATTAAGGCAAAGTTCCATAAAAACTCCCGCCTTCTTCGAAATATCATGAACAGTTCCCGTAGGTTGAGCGCCCCTTTCAAGGAAATATAGAATAGCAGGAACATTTAAATAGGTTTGATTCTTTATCGGATCATAAAAGCCCACTTTCCGAAGAGCTCTTCCGTCTCTTCGGCATCGAGCATCAATTGCAACGATTCGATAAACCACCCATTGGGATAGATGTAGATGAATAATACCCCCCCTAGAAACGTATAAGAGGTTTTCTCCTCATACGGCTCAAAAAAATTCGAAATTATGTCTATGGATCGAATTTGAAATTTCTAATTAGTAATGTCAAATGGATCCATAAAATAATCAAATCAATTAAATATGAATTAAGTACTTTTTATTATTCCTTATTCTTATCCGAAAAAGAAAATAAAATCATTTGTATTCGCATCCTCATAACTCAAGTTGGATAACTCGCTAATAACCCAAGGAAACCCTTTACTTTAGGTATTTCGTTTATTGAGCGATCTCTAACCACGCACCCTTTTTGTCTTTAGAATCTATTTTGATTCTTAATTAGAATCTATTTATTGAGACAACTGAAAGTGGTATTTCCTTGTTCCAGGATTCTTTATCGTTTCTTTGAATCATTGGGTTTAGACATTACTTCGGTGATTTTAAATCGTTTCAAAAAACGTCAGCAACATACCCTTTTTGTGATTTCTTTTTATCAAAAAATCATACAAATGGTCGATTTGATTCCTGCCCGATACACTTTTAATCGAAAGAGTTTTACCAATTCCAAGAGGTTTTACTTATAAATTTGAAAATGGGATCCTTTTTTTTTTTATATGGAAAATATACTTACGAAGCTGTTTCAACTTATTTTATTAATTAACACTAACCCTAGATCCGTTCCCTTAAAAAATGAATCAATACTTTTTTTTATTCGAGCTCCATTAAGATCATGTACTATTTACATCCCAACCCCCGACCTCAAAAAGGAGGGTTCTAGTGAAACAGAACAAACGATGTCGAGCCAAGAGCACCCTCATTCCTATCTAATTAATATAAAAAGAAAATGATGGATATAAGAATCCACAGACGACCATATCCCTCAAGTCGCACGTTGCTTTTTACCACATCGTTTTAAACGAAGTTTTACCATAACATTTCCTAGTAGGTTGCTGTAAACAGTATGTAATTGATTCCATTATGGACTCATGAATAATCATTGGTTCGTTCGGTACATAGTAATCCATACTTTTATGAATGGGTAATTTCTCAAGAAGTATCAGCACGAATTAAATTTAACCCCATATAATATATATAATAAATAATTATAATCTAAATATAAATATTAGAATATAAAAAAATTGAACTAATAAATAACACAAATAGGTTTTTTTTAATGAAATTCAGACAGCCGCATATATTGAAATTGGTATTTTACATTGACGTTTAACTCCTATCTACTGCGTCAATTCTATGAAGATGATGAATCCTAAATAAAAAAAGAATCCTATTAGAGTGTTCCAGACTATTACTATTTTGTATAAATGTAAATTAAAACAAGTACAGATTAAATCATGGCTCGTATTTTTATTTTATGAGGAACTAACTTATTAAATAGAAATATGATTTAATCTATGCTCCCATCTTACCTCTTACCTGTATACAAATAGATTCAATTACATCTGTGTGTTATTTGAACACGATTCTATTTTTGATTTTTGAAAAAGATATAATTCATATAAGAATCAATCATTATAGGAAAGCAAAATCAGATTATAACCAATCTTATTCTACTCTTAAAAAAAAAAGGTTGGTTAAAAAAGGGCAATCTTTCTTTTATTCTGATATGATATATATAATAGGTATACTCTGGGACGGAAGGATTCGAACCTCCGAATACCGGGACCAAAACCCGTTGCCTTACCACTTGGCCACGCCCCATTTTTTTTTTATTTCTATTCGACCTTAATAAAGACTAATATTGATAGTAGTTCTTCGTCAATTCTAGTCCAAATCTATATAGAATAGATTAGAGTGTTGCTAGGATTTTGAGACATGTAGATAGAGAATTAAACGACATTTATTGATCATTACATACAATTCAATTAAGATATTGTATGAAAGTATAGTTTTGTCTATTCTCTTTTGATTCGAGAATTGAAGGATTTTTTATTGGGTTAATTCAAAAAAAAAAAAAATAAGATTATAATAACTCATATTAAGAACTCATCATATTAATAACTCAATCAAAATAAATACAATTATCTTCAAGAACAAAGAAAAAAATGTTTGTTATGCTTAATATCTTTAGTTTGATCTGTATTTGTCTTAATTCTGCTCTTTCTTCAAATAGTTTTTTCTTCTCAAAATTGCCCGAGGCTTATGCTTTTTTGAATCCAATCGTAGATTTTATGCCAGTAATACCTTTGCTCTTTTTTCTCTTAGCTTTTGTTTGGCAAGCTGCTGTAAGTTTTAGATGAGATCTTTAATACGGTCCTAGAAAAATTCATGATTTATTCTTAAAAAAAAAAATTCTAACAATTCATAAGATCAGATAAGTCTTATAGTATAACCCTTCGATTCAAATAATGAAATTCTTGGATCGCCACAATAAGTCGGGGCTCCCCCCAGTTCCTCATTCGGACCCTTTTTTACAGTGAAAGAGCCTAGTGGATTCCTCCGCAATATCTAATTGCGGGTATGAAAAAGCTTTTGGTAATGAAAGACTTGACTCTTATTACAAATGAATTTCTGAAAATTCTTTTTTATTTCTATAGATTTAGAAAAACAATTTCGTGGTGTCAAAATAAGGTATGTGGTATAAAAATAGAGAATCTATTATCTTTTTTTCCAAAAAAAAAAATGATCTTGGAGATTGTGTAATGCTTACTCTTAAACTATTTGTTTACACAGTAGTGGTATTCTTTGTTTCTCTCTTTATCTTCGGATTCCTATCTAATGATCCAGGACGGAATCCTGGACGTGAAGAGTGAAGAATAAAAAATAACAATAAAGTTTCTGTTTTCCTTGCTTAATTTTCAAATGTTCTTAGGATTTTATTTATTCCACATTTTTAACTATTAATTAAAATGAAATAAAAAAAAAAAGACTCGTTGAAAGAGAAATTGAAAGATAAAGAAAAAATACCAAGTCATTGACTAAAGCGGAAAGAGAGGGATTCGAACCCTCGGTACGAAAAACCCGTACAACGGATTAGCAATCCGACGCTTTAGTCCACTCAGCCATCTCCCCAAATTGAAAAAGGATAATTACTAGATTATATTACACAAAAACAGTAAGGCTTGAAAAAGGGCCCTCTCTTTATACCTCTTTATTATTCAGTATATAATTATTATATAGATATCTAATTATAGAGATATAGAAAAATATAAAAAAAAAATATAATATATAAATTAAAATTAAATAAATAATAAAAAAAGAGTACCTCTTTGCTTTCGTCTGCAAAATCCTTTTTAACTTTTACTTCCACAGCCCGGCCCCCGGGCCTGCCCGGGCCGGGGCTTTCGTTTTTGTTCCAATGAATCATAGAAAAAAAATGATTTATTTGATTTGAAAAAAAAAAAATGATTAATGATTGTTGTTGTTTCAAGAACAATCATAATATAATAAAGGCAATTTCTATTCCTATCATACAGAATAGAATAGAATCCGAGTGTCATTTCTTAATTATTTTATTCTTTCTTTTTTTTTTTATTTTTATTCCAGTAAAGTAAATGGAATAAAAATAAAAAAAAAAATAGAACCATATATTCTTGCACAATTTATGTTATGGCATACGCCTTTTTTTTATCGAGACGTATCCATCTCATTTAAATAACTAAAAAGCGTGTTTGTTTTTTTAGTTATTTAAATAAATCCTCTTTCCCCAATCTCATTTGTCTCCTTGGCCAAAGCATGTCAACGCTCTAATTTTCATGATTCTTTTCTGATCCTATTGTCTTAATTATGACCCATTTTTTTGTTCGACAAAAGATCCCTTTATATACAATAATCACATTGTAGCGGGTATAGTTTAGTGGTAAAAGTGCGATTCGTTCTATTAATCCCTTAAATGGTTAAGGGGTCCTTCGGTTTAATTAATATTCCGATCAAAAACTTTATTTCTTAAAAGGATTTAATCCTTTACCTCTCAATGAAAGATTCGAGGAAGAATAGACATTCTCGTAATTTGTATCCAAAAGAGTCAATTAGAAATTGGAAAAAACAAAATTGGATTATGAAATTACGAAACATAATTGGTTTTTGAATTGGATCAATATTTCCAATTGAATAAGTAAAGTATGAGTAAAGGGTCCATGGATAAATAGAGAAGGGAGTATTTCTAATCGTAACTAAATCTTCAATTTATGATTTGTATAAAAGAGATTGAAGCAAAACAGCTATTAACTAATGGCTTTGGTTTACTAGAGACATCGACATATTCTATTGTTTTAGCTCGGTGGAAACAAAATCCTTTTCCTAAGGATTCTTTCAAATAG